TCTTCAATTTTTGGAAACTTATAAAGTTCTTCTGTTAAGCCATGATCAAGAAATCTACAAAATCCTTCAAATTGTATCTGATTAAAACCAGGTATTGTAGATATTCCCTCATTTCCATCCCCGAGCATTTTGAATTTCCCTTTTCTCAAAAAATTCCATTATGGACCCATTCTTCATCAAATTATATGGATTTATTTAGCAATGATGGAATTTCTATTTTGTTTACTGAATCACATGAAATTTTACCCACCCCCATATATGGAATGTATTAAATGCATATGAACGGCGGAATAAAGAAAATTTGATATTCAAATTGGAATTTGTACCAGATACAAAATCGAAAGGAATTCATAAATGCCACTTAGACCTATGGAGTTTTGGATAGAATATATATAAAAAAAAAGTGATTCCATTTCTACCATTATTATGATATTACATATTCTAATCCGATTGGGTACCAGAAAAATAAATGGATTCGGGATTTAATCTGTTCGATGATATAAAGACATTATAATCATCAAAAAGATAGAGTTGATATTTTTTTAGCACTTAACTTTTTTCATGGATTCTATTTTTCAAAAAATGATTCGCATAAAAGAGAGAGACTTTTATTTTACCTTTTTTTAGTAGAATACGATCGAAGGGCGTAACATAGTAATAAAGTTTTTATTTATTAACCACGTGTAGATAGCTATCTATGTTTCAAAGTTCTATTCGGGACAGCGCGTGCTATGCTATATCAAAATTTCCATTTTCTATTCCATCTATTGAATGAAGCACTACAATTTACTGATAATTCTCTATAGGCATCATATATAGATATGATATCCAATTAGATATTTGGATAACAATTTATGTTCTGGGGTTTACATATACTTCTATTTGCTGTTATAATATAATGCAATTTGGAAAGGATTTTTTTTCTTTTCGGTCAAGGGTTCAATTTAAGAAAACGGGATTCAAGATGCAAGTCCAATAAAAAAAGAAGTTTAGGAATCCCCCCCTCGACGCAAACAAAGGGAGACTTTTTCAGCTATTTTGTAGGGTATCATACATTTTTTTTGGCGGCATGGCCGAGCGGTAAGGCGGGGGACTGCAAATCCTTTTTCCCCAGTTCAAATCCGGGTGTCGCCTGATCAAGAAAAAACTCCAAATCTCTTATTTCGTTTTGCTGATATAACTCGCTGAATTTTTCCCCAGCAGAAGCAAACAAAGGAAAAGGACTCTTGAGACTTGCTTGCTTGGTTCTAAACATCTGGAAGTTTGGCTCTCGAAAGCTAAAGTGCTCTAAATCCTTGCCTCTAGGATTCAAGGACAGATTCTAGTGGTGGAAGGGCTCTCATATAAAGATTTATTGATTCCCTTTCACTACTAATGTAGTGTTTAATTACCGGGTCTTGAATTAGATTGGATAGCCCGACGGAAAATAGAATTAGTGGTTGTGGAAAGTGGCTGAAGATACTTTCTATACAGACTCAGGAGAGTCTCTAAGTCCTCGGTATCCAATAACAATTCGATGGAAAATTGGCTTTTTTCGAAAATTGAAATGAAAAAAGAAATTCTTTCTTTTCAATAAAATAAACCCTAGTCAAGAATGGAATAGGTGGTTCTCCGATTATTTCACAGAGACAATCCTTAGACAGTAAGAATTAAATCAAATGAGAAATAAAAGTATGTGATAGATAACGATCTATCTTGACATTCTATTTTTCAGATTTTTATACCTTTTCTAAAGATAAAGACAAGAAAAGATAGAATAGGTCTTATTATTCCTACATCTTAGGAAGATTCCACTGATACCTCTAAACGGGTCACTGCGTATTTTGCTTGTGCTTAACGTTTTCCGATTCTACTAGAAAAAGAATATCCTATAAGAATTTGTTAGAAGCAGATTTACTAGAGCCTTTGATCAATGGTGTTGGGTCAGAATCCCTTTTTGACTCTACGCCAGTGATTCCACTATTATTAGTGAACAATAATGGAATAATTCCTTCATAAAGATAGGGGACATAATTTACATGGATATAGTAAGTCTTGCTTGGGCTGCTTTAATGGTAGTCTTTACATTTTCTCTTTCACTCGTAGTATGGGGAAGAAGTGGACTCTAGAGGTACTACTAAGTGAGGCGATGAATCAAACTGTATCGATTGTTTTATAGATCAGATCCTTTTGCAAAGCCTTTTTTTACTTTCATTATTTGATTTTTATTTGTTTTTCTTTCCTTTTTATTAAGAGAAAAACGTTCTGTTATTATATTAAGTGGATACGTACCTTCTATGGGAAACAACATATACATAGTGGTTGTCCAAGGAGAGACTACGCATAATAAGATCTTACCTTGGCAAGTCACATATTGCGTTGCGCACTTACTTTACCACTTGTTTTTTATTTTAGAAATCTTATTTATGCTATACTTAAGCTTTGTTGGCTCATTTCATATCATGGTTCAAGAGTTTAAATAAAATGGTGGGTTTTCTTATTCCTTTTCGAAATCCGAAGA